GTATCTTTTATTTATATTTTGCTTTGTATTGTATTTGTATATCTATTATCCATTACTAGTACAATGAATGGTCAGAATAGAAGTAATAAATTTTAGACATCTCTCAAAGCAAAAACAGTATAAACAAACAGAGGACTTTACGAACTTTTTTATGATCATACTACATAATAGTATCAATCAAAAAAAAGTTCGGCCTTTCCTTTTTACCAACCTGTATTAAGGAATCCCTGGATCTAAAAATTCATTTCATACAATTGAACCTTTTCAAACTGTTTCTTTTTAAGAACCAAAAAGATTTGTGCTAGAATAACAGATGCTAAGAAGAACAAAAGACCTTGAATGCGTAGCGGATCTTGAAGCACTATCTCAGCATCTCCCTGACCAAACCCCCCCACATTGGGATTACTTGTTAATAGTTGATCAAGCTTGATAGACTCACCCTCTGAAACAAGAAGTTCCGGTCCTGGAGGTATAATATCAACCACTTGATGTCCATCCGATGGATCAGTTATGGTTATTTCATATCCGCCCTTTTCTTTACGTACTATTCTGCTTACTATACCTGCGGATGTGGCATTATAGACAGTATTGTTACTCTTGCCCCCGTCGGGATAAATCTGACCTCTTCCCCTGTTTCCGCCTACATATATGGGATATTTTAAGAAGTGAACGTCCTTCCTCGTAGCAGGGTCGGGAGAAAGAATAGGAAAGACGATTTTCCTATATTTCTGACCAGGAACAGGACCTACTACAAGAATATTTTTTTTAGCGGGACGATAACTCTGAAAAGAAGGATTGCCTATCTTTTCTTTCATCTCGGGAGAAATACGATCGGGAGGGGCTAATTCGAATCCCTCGGGTAAAATAAGAACAGCCCCCACGTTTAAACCCCCTTTTTTGCCATTAGCAAGAACTTGTTTCAGTTGCGTATCATAAGGGATTCTAACAACTGCTTCAAATACAGTATCAGGAAGCACAGATTGCGGAACCTCAATATCCACAGGCTTATTAGCTAAATGGCAATTGGCACACACAATTCGTCCAGTTGCTTCTCGTGGATTTTCATAACCCTGCTGCGCAAAAATAGGATATGCATTTGAAATAGATGTCTGAGTTATTACATATATCACGATCGATACAGAAATAAATCGAGTTATCTGCTCCTTTACCCAAGAAAAAGTATTTCTATTTTGCATGGTCCAATCATCGATCCCCGAATTTCTACAATAAATTAGGTAGGTAGCTAGTATAGTTCCCTATCCACGAGTCTGTCATTGTACTGGAATAATTGTACTGAAATATAGGACGAATACCTAGGTAGAAGTATAAAGAAAGAAAGAGTAAGTCAAATTTAAATTTCGTTATGCACGAAGAAAGATTCTGATTTAATTGATATCAGGAGATCAAATGAGTTCTTCATTCTCATTCATTCATTGAATGATAAATGACTACAAGTGAAGGAGATACACGATTTAAATAATGGAAAATCCAATATTTCACAATTGTATCTAGAATGACTGGAAAGGTGGAAACAAGACCGGATATAATTTGATCGTTATGTGCCAATCCGAAATCGTTGTAGACCGAACCAATCATTAGTTCCCAACCATGTGGAGAGTGAAATCCGATCCAAAAATCAGTGACTAAAAGAATAGAAAAGGCTTTTACTGTGTCACTTAAGTTATATAAGAATTCCTGAACCCAAGAATTAAGAATGACAAGTTTTTCATTACTCAGAATAAAATAACTACTTAGAATAGCGAAACAGATTATATTTGTCGAGAAATGCAAAATGCTATGTAAATTATATTCATTATGTATTTTGACCAATTGTATTGTTTCTTTGTGAATTCCTGTACGAAGCTTTTGTAGATGTATCTCGGGGTACTCCTTTATCATTTCGTCCAACAGAAATAGTTGTTCTAATTCTATGAATTTTTCTAGAACGTTCTTCTCTTGAATATCATTCAAGAAAGTTTCGGATTGCCTGGTATTCCACCAATCATTAACCCAAGGTTCCAGACATTTATTAAATGAGAGAGAGACCCACCAGGGTAAAAAAACTATAGATGCAAGATATGGAAGGAAAATCAACACTTTTTTTTTTTTCACTTTTTTTGAATTGTTAATAAACTCATTTTATTTGTTAATTTTATCTTATCTGATATTTCTCTGAAGCATGAGTTCTATAACAAGGTATGGAACCTATGGATCTATTCTCAATTTTTGTATAATGATTTATTTAGTCTTTGGATCTAAATTAAATATAGAAATAGATAGAATAGAATAAAGATAGGGTCCGTTTTGGATGAAAAAAAAATAAGCAAATATTCAGTTATTTGACCTGTATCTTTATTTGTTCTTTTCGATGAATGCTAAATAAAAAAACCACTTGAAGAATATTATTCAAATTTCGAGACGAAAGAACTCCACCAGTAATTATTTTGAAAAGTTTCACCCCGAAAAGAGGAGATATTTCTGAAGAATATTGATGATGAAATCCGAAATAGGTGACAAAACGAGAGATAAATTGGATGGTTATGAGAGATCCAATCGTTTGTTTCTCAAGGAGCAAAATTAAAGATAAAAAGAAGAATTGGTTGACAAAAGAGAGAAATTTTATGAGATATGATCTATCTGTATCTAATATATCAATTCTAAAATTGAATTTGGGCCTAAACTAAAAAGAAAAGATGAATTCTCTATTTCGAAATGTCCGGTTTGGATATATGTGATGAATTCATACTTATTATACTTGTTACTAGTATGAAAGAAAGAATTGAGTTGACATAAAAAATTTTTGGCAGACGAAACTTATTAAAAATAACTTCTTATTATAGTTTAGTCGTTTTGTTCCATTCGTCCCCCTACTTTTGCTTCGGGTCACCGCCACATCAACAGAACAAAGAAATAGAATCTAACATGTTCTACTCGAATGAGCATTTTGAAGAAACTTCAGTTGTATTTGTATTAAAAAAAGAAGAAGAGGATTACTGAATTCCTTCCCTCATGCGGAGAAAGTATTTATTTTCTATTTCATTTCAAAATACTTCAATTGGTACGCGCAAGAAATAGGCTAATTCTGCAGCTTTTTGTTCAATTTCTCGTGGAGTTAAATTCTCATCAGTACGAGTCAAGGGAATAGTTCCCCGGTCCCTGACTTCCATATAAAGGACACGGCGAGTATAAAGGCCCTCTTTAACCTTCATTCTGATTGACTGAATATCGCTCATAAGGAAGCGAAGAGAGATACGACGATTTTTCCCAGGAAATCCCCAACGAAAAATACACACTATTCCTTCTTTTCTATCGAATCGATCATAACCACTACCTACATTCCACAAAATTGTGCACCACAAATAGGAACTAATAAATAGACCTGCAATTCCATAGAAAGACATCACAATCCCTTGTGGAAAAAAGGATATTTGCTGATATGGAAATACGAATATCAGATCCCTACCAAGATAACTGGAAGTTCCAACGACTAAGAATCCTAGTGAACCTAAAAAAAGGATACAGGCCCAGAAAAAATTACTTGTTTTTCGAGACCCCGTTATAAGTCCTATCCATATATGTTCTGATCGCCAGTTCATACTATACTAGATCCAATTGCATTCGATTGGAATTGGGAGAATAAACCAAATAAATTTGACTTTTTTTTTCCTGCTCCCGAGGTAACTCTCATCAACTAGCACTCGATGTGAACCATTAGAAGTAATTGGTTAGATATATTGACTTTCCACTTTAAATATTCGATGATCCGCCTTTGACCAGAGCTATACCTGCATATACATGCATTTATACAGATATAATGTATACGTATGCAAAACGGCTCTTTCTTTCATTTGTATTTGCAAGGAACCCTATATTGTACCACATTCCACTAAAAAAATAGATACCTAAATAATGATCCAATGTTGATTGAAATAACTTGATGAGATTTGGTCCCATACATCGCAGCTAGACAATCTTATTTTTTTGGACATAAAGAAATAAAGAAGCCATTGCAATTGCCGGAAATACTAGGCCCACTAAAGGCACAAAAATAGAGGGTAAGTTGAAATCTGTCATAGAAAGGGTGCCTCAATTTAATATTTGAACCTCTTATAAAGATATCTTATGATAAGTAGTCTATCTATTATATTATAATATAAATATAAGTAATATAAAGTAGTTAATAAATGCAAAATAATATTATTAATAAGTGCAAGAAATCTAAAATTACATCAAGTATACCTATTTTCTTTATCTTTATACACGAATATGTATGAGAATTCCATTTAATAAATTCTTTCTTATCTTGTTTTCATTCTTATCTTCTTTCTAAAACTAAACTAAAATAATAAGAAGTTTTTATGAGTTCGAGACTCTAACTAATCCGATACAAGAGGGATTCATCGTAAAAGTCAAAAAATGGGTTTTCGGAAGATATAGAGATCACTTCTATTACTACATAGATATTTGATTGTTTATTTAATATATATTTATATTAAATTATATTATACATCAATTACATTTTTATATGTAATTTTATATATAATATTTTTTATTATATCCATATATAATCTATATAACTATTACATTATATTAATATTATTTGTATTTGTTTGTAATTATGTTTATAATTATTTATATTTTATATTTGTTTATTTAGTATTTAGTTTTTGTTTATTTAGTATTTAGTTTAGTTTTTATTTATATTTTATATTATATTTAAAATTTTATTCAATTTATTTTATTAAATAATTTAATAAATTTATAAATTAATAAAATAAATTGAATTGAATAAAATATTAATAAAACATAATTAAGACGTAAGAAGTACAAATACAATTCTAAAATTCTTCTTTTTCCAAAAAAAATTCCTAGGAAGAAGAAATTAACTCTCCTGTTAATAGAGGATTTATAATTCCTAATCAGGAATAGAGGTAAAATACAAATAAAATGGATCCATAGGAAAAAAGAAAAGTCATTATCTAAAACTTCTGACTCTTACTACAAGCAGAATTTATGTCACCAAACGTCATTTTTATCAGTTTTTTTTTGTCACGATGATGAATTACTGCTTGCTACAAATAACTGAATCTACTGCTGTACTTTTTTTGAAGTCAAGGGAAGGAAGGAAACCCAGGAACTCAAATAACTCAGCCAGAACACCTTTTAAAAGATGACGTGGTACGATTGGATCAAGCAAGCCCTTCTCGAATAAATTCTCAGCCTCTTGTAAACCTTCGGGTACTTCCTTATTCAATGTTTGTTCAATTACTCTTTTACCCGCAAATGCAATGTAGGCATTAGGTTCAGCAATAATGATATCTCCCGACATACCAAAACTGGCTGTAACTCCACCAGTTGTAGGAGATGTCAAAAGTGATACATAGAATAACTTTTTATTTGATTGATAATTATGTAAAGCAGAAGCTATTTTAGCCATTTGCATCAAGCTCAAACTTCCTTCTTGCATGCGTGCTCCTCCAGAAGCACATACAATAAGAAGAGGTAGAGATTCATTAGTAGCATATTCGATCAAACGGGTGATTCTCTCGCCTACTACGGATCCCATACTCCCTCCTATGAACTCAAATTCCATGACCCCCAATGCTATGGGAATACCGTTTAATAGACCTGTGCCTGTTTGAACAGCTTCAGTTAAACCTGTCTTTTTTTGAGAAGAAATAAGACGAGAAAGATAATATTTATCCTTTAGATCTAAATATAGACTTAAAAGAGGGTCTTCCTCCTCATCTGTATCTAGATCTAAAAAAGGGTTCTCCTCCTCATCTAAATCTAGATCTGACTCATCTGGATCTCGATCTGACTCATCTGGATCTCGATCTGACTCATCTGGATCTCGATCTGACTCATCTGGATCTCGATCTGACTCATCTAGATCTCGATATAAAAGAGGGTCCTCCTCCTCATCTGAATCTCCATCTGACTCATCTGGATCTCGATATAAAAGAGGGTCCTCCTCCTCATCTGAATCTCCATCTGACTCATCTGGATCTCGATATAAAAGAGGGTCCTCCTCCTCATCTGAATCTCCATCTGACTCATCTGGATCTCGATATAAAAGAGGGTCCTCCTCTGGATCTGGATCTAAAGGGTCTGGCTCTCGATTTGAAAAAACAGGGTCATCCTCTGGATCTGTAGAAAAAGGCTCCTCCTCTGGATGATCCCATCCAATGGCGTCTATCGAGAACAGATTCTCAAACATAGGATACCAAGTACCCGAGTCAATCAAAAGTTCGATTCTCTTTGGACTACACAGTCTCAAATGGCGGTCACAGTATTCACAAATATTCAGTCTTAACTCATAAAAAAATTTTTTATAATTTATTCCATAACAATAATCGCACTGAAACCATAAATGTTTGAAATCTCCTTCACCTAAATTATCTACATTGACATGAGTGCTATTAATAAGAGGTCTCGTGCTTTCGGTTCCACTATAACCTCCCATTTCCTTATATGCACTACACTCAACCTTATGTGCACTACAAATAGTACGTAGACTTTCTTCGAGATTCTCAAGATCCTTAATAATAGTTTTCAGTAATTTATTGTAATAATCATCGGGTGCTTCAAAATTTAAAAAATAAGGAAAGTCCATATCATAACTATTAAAACCGATATAGAAAGAAGGAGGTGTCCCATCTTCATTTAGACGGCGTTTGGTGCTTTCTTTCATTTTATTTCCGTTGCCGGGGTCTTCCTCTTTTTTATCTCCGTTGCCGGTGTCTTCTTCCTCTTTTTTATCCCCGTTGCCGCCGTCTTCTTCCTCTTTTTTATCTCCGTTGCCGCTGTCTTCCTCTTTTTTATCTCCGTTGCCGCCGTCTTCTTCCTCTTTTTTATCTCCGTTGCCGCCGTCTTCTTCCTCTTTTTTATCTCCGTTGCCGCTGTCTTCCTCTTTTTTATCTCCGTTGCCGCTGTCTTCCTCTTTTTTATCTCCGTTGCCGCTGTCTTCTTCACCATATTCAAGTTCGTCGTCACTTGAACTATCATCACTTGAACTATCATCATTATCGAAATCGAAATATAAAAGGGAAATAGGATTTATCCTATCCTTGGGATCCAGTTTTGTTTCTTCCTCGGTTTTACTAAGATCCGTATCCGTAACTTCTCGTTCTTTTATACCTACCATGTGTTCCCTCCTTATATAAGTATTTTTGTTGTCTTCCTCGGTTTTATCTCCGCTGTCCTCTTCGCTTTTACTAGGATCTAGATCTAGATCCAGTTTTGTTTCTTCCTCGGTTTTATCTCCGCTGTCCTCTTCGCTTTTACTAGGATCTAGATCTAGATCCAGTTTTGTTTCTTCCTCGGTTTTATCTCCGCTGTCCTCTTCGCTTTTACTAGGATTTAGATCTAGATCCAGTTTTGTTTCTTCCTCGGTTTTACGAAGATCCGTATCCGTAACTTCTCGTTCTTTTATACCTACCATGTGTTCCCTCCTTATATAAGTATTTTTGCTGTCTTCCTCGGTTTTAGTAGGATCCATACCCATATCCAGTTTGTTGTCCTCTTGTTGATTTTTATTTACCACGTGCTCCCTCCTTCTCACGTGTTCCCTACTTATATAAATGTCTCTGTTGCTTCGTTTATTTCTACTAGGATACACAACCTCTTGTTGATTTTTATTTATCATGCTCTCTCTCCTTATATAAGTATTTCTGCTGTCTTCCTCGGTTTTACTAGGATCCGTACCTTTTTGTTGATTTTTATCAAATATGTGCTCCCGTTTTATATAGATGTCCCTGTTGCTTCGTTTATTTTTACTAAGATCCGTATCCGTAACTTCTCGTTCATTTTTACGTACCATGTGTTCCCTCCTTATATAAGTATTTCTGCTGTCTTCCTCGGTTTTAGTAGGATCCATACCTTTTTGTTGATTTTTATCAAATATGTGCTCCCGTTTTATATAGATGTCTCTGTTGCTTCGTTTATTTTTACTAAGATCCGTATCCGTACCTTCCAGTTCCCTTCTATGTACCATGTGTTCCCTCCTTATATAAGTATTTCTGCTGTCTTCCTCGGTTTTAGTAGGATCCATACCTTTTTGTTGATTTTTATCAAATATGTGCTCCCGTTTTATATAGATGTCTCTGTTGCTTCGTTTATTTTTACTAAGATCCGTATCCGTACCTTCCAGTTCCCTTCTATGTACCATGTGTTCCCTCCTTATATAAGTATTTCTGCTGTCTTCCTCGGTTTTAGTAGGATCCATACCTTTTTGTTGATTTTTATCAAATATGTGCTCCCGTTTTATATAGATGTCTCTGTTGCTTCGTTTATTTTTACTAAGATCCGTATCCGTAACTTTTTGTTGATTTTTATCAAATATGTGCTCCCGTTTTATATAGATGTCCCTGTTGCTTCGTTTATTTTTACTAAGATCCGTATCCGTAACTTTTTGTTGATTTTTATCAAATATGTGCTCCCGTTTTATATAGATGTCCCTGTTGCTTCGTTTATTTTTACTAAGATCCGTATCCGTAACTTCTCGTTCATTTTTACGTACCATGTGTTCCCTCCTTATATAAGTATTTCTGCTGTCTTCCTCGGTTTTACTAGGATTCGTACCCGTATCCATTTTAGTAGGATCCGTACTCATATCCAGTTTGCTGTCTCGTTCATTTTTATTTATCATGTGCGGTCTCCTTAATTGTATGCCTACGGTGCCTTGTTCTTTCTTATACATGATGCGTGGCCCCCTTAATTGTATGCATGTGTTGTATTGCTCTTTCTTATCCATGATGCGTGGCCTCCTTAATTGTATGCCTATGTTGTCTTGTCCTTTATTATCCACGATGCTCTCTTCGCTTTTACTAGAATCCATACCTTCTTGTTGATTTTTATCAATCATGTGCTCCCTCCTAAAATGTATATTTGTACTGTGTTCCTCCTCTAGCATGCGCGGTCTCCTAAAATCTTTCTTGCTTCGTTTTTTTTTACCAGGATCCATATCTGGATCCAGTTCGTTGTCTTGTTCGTTCTTACCCTTTTTCTTATGTCTTTTGCTTTCCTCTTTTTGACTAAGATCTAGATCTAATTTTTTGTTTCGACGATACCCTTTTCCTTTTGAGGAAATAAAATCCGGATGATTTAACTCTTCAAAATCCTCGGCAGTTAGATCAGTCCATTCTACTTCGTAATTGGGAAATTTTTCTTTTTCGCAATTGGTAAGCTCTTCTTTTTCGCAATTGGTAAGCTCTTCTTTTTCGCAATTGGTAAGCTCTTCTTTTTCGCAATTGGTAAGCTCTTCTTTTTCGCAATTGGTAAGCTCTTCTTTTTCGCAATTGGTAAGCTCTTCTTTTTTGGGCCATTGGCCCTCATTGGACCATTCTATTTTTTCAATAGACTCGCGTACCATCATGATAATTAAAAAGGCCCTAATAATTATCAAAAACGCCACAGCAGCTACTAAAATTATAGTTGCAACTACAAACACAATAAAAGATACTAATAATATCATGATTAAAACTCCTTTTTATTAGATTAACTTAATAAAAAAAAATGACCTCGACTCGTCATTTTAGTTTATATATGATATTATACCACCCTCGGCTCATTAGTTTATATACGATATTAAATTAGTTTATATACGATATTATACCACCCTCGGCTCATTAGTTTATATACGATATTAAATTAGTTTATATACGATATTATACCACCCTCGGCTCATTAGTTTATATACGATATTAAATTAGTTTATATACGATATTATACCACCCTCGGCTCATTAGTTTATATACGATATTAAATTAGTTTATATACGATATTATACCACCCTCGGCTCATTAGTTTATATACGATATTAAATTAGTTTATATACGATATTAAAATCGGCTCAATCCTTTTTTAGTAAAAGATTGGGCCGAGTTTAATTGCATTGAGGATAGCAAACAGGAATTACTGAAGCAAGCTTATTTAACTTTCATATTTAGCTTACTCTATCTATCTTATCTACTGGTTCGAATTCGAATTTGATCTCTTT